AAGATCGAGGGTAATTTCTGAGTCTTGATGGACCTTTCTTATTATAGGCCAAAGGAATAGCTAAGGACTTCTTCCCTCATTCTCATCAAATTGGGGTAGCTCAGGAACTATAGAATCTCTCAAGCTCAGGAACTATAGAATCTCTCAGGAGTTGAATAAACTCTTTTATGCTAGTGGAATTGGGAAGCATGAGAAGTCCGTACTCCACATTCTAGCTTCATCCTTGGTTTTCAAAGAAAGGAAACTTCAAAGACTGACAGAAGAGAAAGGTAAGATAATTCTTTCTGGCCTTAACTGAAAGCGGGGGAGGCCCAGGTCTACATACAGGTCTTGGATCAATAGAATCCTCCAATTGCTAGGGAAAGAATATCGGGATTAGTCTCCTTGCCATTGCTACTGTCTTTGAAAGTCTAGCTATCCTCTCCTTGTCATGCTTAGTTATTCTGCATTGCTCCTTCTTCTGATCTTGCTTTCTTGCCTTATAGAACTGACCTTTGTCCCCTCCTTCCGGTTTTAACTCACTTAAAGTCCATTCCTTGCTCTTGCCTAGTTCTAGGCTTAGACGAAAGAGCTCATTCATAGATTCCATCTTTCTAGCATTTCATGTCTTTCTTCCTTCAACTCTAATTCATGCCATGAATTGTTAAAGTCCTTCTATAATAGCTATTGGCTCTCTTCTCACCTCCCCTAGAGCCTATTGAAGAAAAATCCGAGGCTCACTCGCTGCCCTAAGCCCTACAGTTCCTTCGCTTACCGCCTAAGATGAATCTATTGCCTCCCCTCCCTCCACGAGTAGATATTTAGTATTGAATAGTGTCAAACCCAATCCCAAGCAATAGTCAAGAAGAAAAACTCAGGACTAGGAAAGAAAGGCAGAGACAGGGAAAGCTAGGGTGATAGCCCTATAGATGAGTAATAGGATAGGGAGCACTCCGCTACACTCATTAGGACAACAACCTCCTAACTACTATGAGTTAAGCAACTAATGGACAGACCAGACCGCATAAGACTACTGGAATAGAAAAAGAGAAGGGATTCACGGGCAGTGAAGGCAACCAAGGGAGAGGAATCATTCCATTCAATTCCGAAGCCTAGCGTCTCCTGTAAGACTCTATCACCTTAATTCTTTTGTTGAGGTTCTGGCACTTCTTCCTCCGGCCCTCTATTTACATAGCGAAGAAAGGCAATCTTGCTCGAATGCGTGACTTATGTCTCTTTTTCCATTTATAAAAAGTAAGATGAATCTACGCTCCTCGGCCTATAGTAAGTGAATGAGAGGGTATGGGGTTCCGGGTCTTTTTCCAGTCAAAATTTACTAATAGGCAATCCCCTTTTTCCGTGATAATGTGAAAGGACTCAATTCCTTCTTTCTTCCCCAGCGAAATGTAGCAGGAACAGCCTTCCCGCAGTCGCATTAAGGAGATTTTTTCTTGAAACTCTTTACTCCTTCACCCGTAGCAAGTACTCATTTCTATTTAGTTGTTTTCTTACTCTATCCGGCTATTGAACCTGGTTTCCCTCTGCATATGGTAATAGAGAGTTAGACAGCTTAGAGAGCTCCTCAAAGGGCTAGTTCTCACTCTGTTTTGGGGACCCCCAAGACTGTCTTTCCCTGTGTTTCCTAGTCTATATAGGTCCAATCTCATCTGCTAGCGCTTCTTCGTTGCTTGGTCGGGACACATTCATCGATTTCTTTTAATTCTTCCTGGGCTTGCAAGTGACTTACTTCTTTTGGCCGTTCTTGCTGTCTTAAGTCGTCCTCTTTTCTTTATAAGCTGTTAATTGATTTCGTGCCTGCCCTAAGGCTAAGGGGAGAACTGCATGTCCTACTAGTCGGATAGAAGCCTACCCACCTACCAGCCTACCTTGTTCATATCGAGCCGGACAGGAGAGACACTCTTTAAAGTTAATAGAAGCAATTCCTTTTATAAGCTTGAAAATAGGCGCTGTAAATCAATTCAAATAGATAGGGGAGTTCCGAACCAGCAGCAAGCCCTTTCTCGCCCTTTCTAATGTCCTAGGCGAAGGCAGTGCAGGTGAAAGCCCAATAGATCCCATTTTTTTTATCGCTCCACATAGCTCACGACCCGGCACGAAGAAATCTCTTAGATGGGCGGATGCGAATCTGGATCTATCAACGGAGCAATTCCATTCCAGTCGTAGTCTCAATCCCATATTCAATGAAAGTCTCCGCCGTGTCTGACCCCCTCAATCTTTCTATCCGGAGTGAGTCAGGCGGCTAAGCCTTTAATCCTGATAAAAGAAAGAGTTTTCCCACCCTCCAAGTATCCATAAATGGAATCGGTTTGAGTGAATTACTTACCGCAGTCAAAGCCAATAGGGAAAGTCAGGTCAAGAGAGAGTCTCTTTCCGATTAGTGCATCTCGCACTTCCAATTCATTCCGAGTTAGAAAAATTTCCTTCCCTCCCTTTTACTTTTTCTAGGGTAAAGTCCTCTTAAATGGATTACTAGTTCCTTCCTTCCCAATCAATGCTAACT